TTTTCAAATGATTCATATCGTCAAGTGTACCCATTCCAAATTTAAGTCCAATCAAATGATCTGCAGCTGCCAATATATCTCGCGGTAACAAAAATGTATTGTTCTCAGGTATATCAAGATTCAGTCTCCGGTTCAGATTTCGTCGACCAATCCTTCCTAATTCACATCTTTGTTGAAAGAATTTCTTTTGTAATTCCTTACATAAGGATTCAGAAAATACCGGATCTCCGCCTACACAAGAAAATTGTTGATAAAACTCCAAAATGGCATTTTCTTTTGATCCAATTTTTTTTTTCTCCTTATCATTCAGGAAAGACAAAAAAATTTCAGGGTAGCAAACATTCTCGAGAATTTCTCTTAGATTCGAACCCATAGCTGATGATAGAACTAGAATAGATATTTTCTGTTTCCTACTCACACGAGCCCATATCCTTGCTTTTCGATCAATCTCTAATTCTAATCTTCCTCCCCAATCAGATATTATGGTGCCGGTATAGACCGAAATTCCGTTATGGTCCAATTCTGACCGGTAATAGATACCGGGGCTTTGCAATATTTGACTGATCACAATTCTGTATATTCCATTTACTATAGAAGTTCCCAGGGAATTCATTAGAGGAATGTTTCCAATAAAAATTGTTTGTTCTTGCATATCCCTACGGGTTTTCCAAATTAATCCTGCGGATACGTATAATTCAGAAGAATATGTGAGTGATTCATATACAGCATCTCTTTCTTTTATCAATGGTTCTACCAATTTATATGTTTCCACAAATAATTGAAATTCAATTTCTTGATCTGTATCTTCAATTTTTGGAAACTTAGAAAGTTCTTCTGTTAAGCCATGATCAATGAACCTACAAAACCCTTCAAATTGTATCTGATTAAACCCAGGTATTGTAGACATTCTCTCATTTCCACCCCCAAGCATTTTATTTATTTCCCATTTATAAAAAAAAATCCCATTATTTGCTTATTCATCATCAAATGGATCGATCTAGCAATGATGGAATTTATATTATGTTTACTGAATCACATGAAATTTTACCTAACACCATAGGTCTAATAGATGTAATGCATGAAATACATATGAACGTAGGAATAAAGAGACTTTGATACTCAAATTGGAATTTGCAACAACTACAAATGAAATACAAAGGAATTGGTAAATTCTATTTAGACTTATGGAGTTTTGTATAGAATATCTATATCAAAACAAAAGTGAGTCAATTTCTACCATTATTATGATATTCCAATCCGATTGGGTACTATAAATAGATTCGGGATTTGATCTGCAGAAACAATATAGAATTTTTTTGTATTTTTTTAACAACATGGAACTTTTTCGTGTATTCCACTGTTCAAAAAAAAAATTGTAAAAATTGAATTCCGAAAATTTCCTATAGGCATCTTATATAGATAAGATACCCAATTAGATTTAGATAATAGTAATCATTTATGTTCTGGGGTTTACATATACTCATAATCGCTATTATAATTTTAATTAAGAAGGATTTTTTTATGGTTATGGAAACGAATCAATACGGATTAGTAATGATTAGTTATGTATCAATTTTTATTTAGTTAGGTAAGGTATTAATTTGGGGATTTTTTTCTTATATCATTAGGGAAACCTAATTTTCAATTTAAATCCAAGAATCATTTATGAATTCACAGTCAATAGTTAAAGTTAACGGTTCCCATTTGTCCTGAATTTTTGCTTTTGTGACTGAAAATCCACATTTGATTTTTTATTTTCTTTCAATAGAAAAAGAAAGCAAAGTTTTTCGGTTTTTAGTTTTAGATATTGTGTGTTGTAAGATACTATCAATCGAAGAGATAGAGCCAATCCAATATTTTCTATCGTTTTGGCGGCATGGCCGAGCGGTAAGGCGGGGGACTGCAAATCCCTTTTTCCCCAGTTCAAATCCGGGTGTCGCCTCATCAACAAAAGAATCGAAATACCTTCTTGATATAACTTTATCATTTTTTTCCAGCAGAAGTAAGCAGAAGAAAAAGCCTCTTTAGATTTGCTTGATTCTAAGCATCGTTGGGGTTCTCTAAAATGCTATAAATCCTTGCGTCTAGGTTTCAAGAATTTAGTAGAGTAATGAAAAAGAATCGGTAAATCTTGATATGATAGCCCTTCGACTACTAATGTAGTGTCTACTGATTGGGTCTTGAATTAGATTGGATAGACAGATAGGGAATCTAATTTCATTTTTAGTTACGGAAAGGAGGAAGATACTTTATATACGGACTCATGAAAGTATCTGAGTGCTCGAGCATTCAATCAATATTATATTGAATGGATAATTGGCTTTTTTTTTTTAATCTTAAAAAAAGTGATATTAAGTAAAAAAAGAAATTCTTTCTTTTCGATAAACTCTAGTCACGCATGTAATAGGCCATGCCATCTCCCGATTGTCTCTATGAAACAATCGGGAGACAGTAAAGATTAGATCAAATGAGAAAGGAATATGGGGGTATGTGATAGATAGTGATCTATCTTGATTCTCTATTTTTATACTTTTTATTTAATGTAATGAAATGCAGGGCAACAAAAGAAAGACTAGGTCTTATTATTCCTACATGTTACTAACACTCCTTTGATACTTCCAAGAGTTTCTCTGCCTCTTTTATTTACTTGTGCTTAATTTTTTCGATTATACTAGAAATCATATAATAACTTGTTATAATTAGATTTTTGGGATTGTTTCATCAATGGTGTTGTGCCCGAATCTCTTTTTGACTATGCGCTAGTGATTCCACTATTATTAGTGAATAATAATTATTAGTGAGCAATAATGGAATAATTCTTTTATATTCATAGAGATAGGGGACATAATTCACATGGATATGGTAAGTCTCGCTTGGGCTGCTTTAATGGTAGTCTTTACATTTTCCCTTTCACTCGTAGTATGGGGAAGAAGTGGACTCTAGAAGTACTACTAATTGAAGAATCAAACTGTATCGATTGTTTTTGTTTTATTTTATAGATCGTTCTGAAAAACTTTTTTTCTTTGATTTTTTTTTTTGAACAGTAAAAAAAAAAAAGAGTTCTGTTATTATGATAAGTTTTTAAGTGGATACATACTTTCGACACGAAAGAACATAGACATAGTGGTTGTCCAATGAGATACTACGCATAATAATATACTACCTCATAATAAGATAGTACCTCGGGGTAGCCACCCACATATTACGTGCTTACCACTTGTTTTATTTATTATTATTTTATTAGTATTTTAGTTATTTTCAAAATTGGATTTATGCTTGTTTTATCGAACTCATTTCATATCATGGTTCAAACGTTAAAGATGGGGTTTGCTAATTCTTTTCGAAATCCGAAGATAAAAAGTTCCCACGGAACCGAACCCCTGGATCATCTGTCAACTGCTCAATCAATTACTTCTTTCGAATGCTAAAAAAAGATTAGTGGCCTTTCGATTATTTCATTTCAGATTCATTGGAATCAACATGAATTATGAAGCAAAGAAATAGAATTGGGCCACTATGTATATTATATTAACATTACATATATGTAATTGATATGATATCTATATATAAATAGAAAGATATATATTGTAGATTCATCTATATTCAAATTGATCTATATTCAACCTCTATTTTTATACAGTACAATTTTATACACTTCAATAACAATAATAGATAGTATGGTAGAAGGATTCATATATTTCTTTCTACCATACTATCGGATCTCATAGAATACTTCTCTCGTAGAATACTGATAATTCTAGTCCGCCAATTTCATTTAAGACGCGAAATTTTAATCCTTTTCATTTTTCTTATCTTCAATCATTGATAAGAACTAAAAAGTCAAGGTTAATTCAAATTAATCACTTTGACTGATTGTTTTTACGTATATTATAAGTAAAAAGGCGGTAGGAACTAGAATGAACAGTGCAGTAGCAATAAATGCGAGAATATTTACTTCCATAATCTCATCGTTTCATTTTTTATTCGCAATAACTCGGGATTTAATCCCATAGAGATGATAAATGTTTCGCTTGTAAATTCAATGGGATGCATTGCATCTCGATGATATCGAATCGTATTAAAATATCATGAATAACAATATCTGAGCTATCAAATCGATTCATCGTCGAGAATTGAATAGTATAACATAGGAAGATCTTTTATCCATACCGAATTCAAACAAAATGGGATTCCTGATGCAATCAAGAATTTCTTTACTTTTTTTGATTTCTAATTTTTTGCATTCTTTCTTTTTCTATAATCTACTGCCCTCTTGTCCAATGCAATCATCTGATGAAGTCTCATCAGACTACCTTTACCCTCACATTGGTTATAAACAAACTCAAGCAAACAATAGCAGCGAAATTCAAAAAAGGAAAAGGAGGGAGGTTCGAACTAAACTCCTTCCTTTTTTTGTACTGATCAAATCTTCTAAAAAAAAAAAAAAATAAACTAAACTTAAACTTTCAAAAATTATTAATTCCCTCACTAAGAGAGATAGATGGGATCCTTGTTTGTATTAATATCCTCTTTCCTTGAATTAGTAGTGGGACGTATATATCAAAAGTTAAGTGTGAAATTTGAATGAGATAGATTGTTTCAAATTCCAATTAGTAATTGAATTTACTAATTGAGGTTAGACAAAATCGGAGCCAGAACGGATATATTTTGCTTTAAGACGAAAAATTAGATCAAAGTTTACTATGTTAAATTTATTTTGTATCGTCCAAATTCCCTTTGTGTATGTGCTCCCCGGAAACGTATAGTACTCTATTCCATTACAAAAATCGGGCGAGAGATGAATTGATGTATTTTTTTATTGGATTTGGATCCATCGGGACTGACGGGGCTCGAACCCGCAGCTTCCGCCTTGACAGGGCGGTGCTCTGACCAATTGAACTACAATCCCAGGGAAATAAAGCGTACAACATATGTTGTTGATTTAATTTCCTTCAAACCTTTCTATGTAGATTTTTGATTCGAATTGTCATATTCTAACA